CTGCTGCAATATGATGAGAGGCTATTCCTCCTGGAACAAAAGGATCAAAACCTTCCACGCCCCACGCTGGATTTACAGGTTGTACTTTTCCCGTTAGTCCATAAGGATCGGACACCCAGATTCCGGGACCATACAAGCCTGTTACATGAAATGCACCAAAACCAAAGCAAGCTACCCCTGAGAGAAATAAATGAATTCCAAAGATCTTTGGCAAATCCAAAGAGGGTTTTCCTGTACGTTCATCACAAAATATTTCTAGATCCCAATACACCCAATGCCAGATAGCTGCCAAAAAGCATAAGCCAGAAAACACAATATGTGCTCCCGCTACACCTTCGTAACTCCAAATACCTGGATTCGTTACAGTCCCCCCTGTGATACTCCAACCGCCCCATGAATTGGTTATTCCTAAACGAGTCATGAAGGGTATAACGAACATACCCTGTCTCCACATTGGATCAAGAACAGGATCAGAAGGATCAAAAACCGCTAATTCATACAGAGCCATCGAACCGGCCCAACCAGCAACCAGAGCTGTATGCATTATATGAACAGAAAGCAACCGACCGGGATCATTCAATACAACGGTATGAACACGATACCAAGGCAAACCCATGGAAATACCCCTTATATCAAAGATAAATGGACACTACGTAACTTTATTGCATTGGAAAAGACTATAATATGACTATCCTATGGACCACTCTTGTTGAGTCGATTATTTCCGAACAAGGGTTTCTATTCTGTTGGTAATAATGGAACAATTCTGTTCGTAGGAACAAAGAGAAGCAGATTTATTCTATACTCGATAAGTACCAATACGCAATGGGGGAGTTGATCCCATTTTCTATGAGCGAATGAGTCCATACTTATTTATCATTAGAAAGACCTATTCGTAATAATTTTAGTTTATTCATTCTGTCTTTCTTTATGAATTTTTAGAATCTATGGATAAAATAAATACGATAAAAACCAATATGAATATTATAAAGACAATAAAAAAATTGTTACGTTTCCACCTCAAAGTGAAATATAGTATTTAATTCTTTCTTTCATTTAATGCCTATTGGTGTTCCAAAAGTTATATTCCGAAATCCTGGAGATCCAATTTCATCTTGGGTTGACGTATAGTGCGACTTGTCAGATATATTGGGTCATATGGTATTTCCCCGTTCTCTCCCCCGATCGAGATATCCCCCGTTTCGCCCAAGAAAGATAAATTGAATCATCAAAAATTTGGAGCGTGAAGTGCAATTAGATCCATTTTTGAGGGGATTCATATTACTATTATCAATTAGAATAATTTATGGTTGGCTTGGTTGGACTAAAAAAATGAAGTATCCAGGCTCCGTTTAGAAAAAACCCAATTGGATTGGTAAGATATCTATGATTGCTATTCATATTTTTTCTTTGTAAAGAGATCCTAATTGTCAAGCAAAGTTATCTCAACTCTAATAAATACTTGTATAAAATGAATTGAAAAAAAAAAAAGAAATACAAAAAGAAATGGTAATGGGAGCATTTGTCCTATATGTACAAATCCAAATCGGGCGGATCTTTACCCGGAGTAGAGCATAAACCTAAAAAGATGAAACAGACCCATTCAGGAACAAGAAAATACCATCGCGGTTTGGATTAAATCTCGATGAAAGAATACATCAATGAGAAGTTAATTCGATAAGTTTAATGACCCTTTCTTATAACTTCGAATTTTAGAATGGAAAATCGAAAATATAAAAAAGGAGTAAAAACTCGTCTTTATTGAAAAATCGAAGAAAAGCCCTTTCGTTAGAAGTAAGAAAGAACCTTTCTAGAAAAAAAGAAAGAGGACTTGAATCTAGACATTGATTCACAATTTTTTTGAACCGTATGCATCAAAAGGCGCATGTACGGTTCCTAAGGGATACAATTTTACCCTAATCAACCGACTTTATCGAGAAAGATTACTTTTTTTAGGCCAAGGGATTAGTACCGAGCTTTCGAATCAACTTATTGGTCTTATGATATATCTCAGTATGGAGGATGAGACCAAAGAGCTGTATTTGTTTGTAAACTCTCCTGGGGGCTGGGTAATACCTGGGATCGCCATTTATGATACTATGCAATTTGTGCGACCAGATGTACATACAGTATGCATAGGATTAGCTGCTTCAATGGGATCTTTTATCCTGGTCGGAGGACAACTTACCAAACGTATAGCATTCCCTCACGCTTGGCGCCAATGAGGTTTTTTTATTTGAGAGAAAAAAGAAGACTATGCCTTCGCCATATGAATACTAAGTAATAATAGCATGGCACTTCGAATTCGATATGAGAAATTTTTGTATTGTTTTTTTTTTCAAAACATTAGATTCTGTATCGAGAGAGTAGTATGAGATAAGGGGTATTTCCGATTTTCTCTTATCTATCGGGAGTTCAGTTCAGCGTCACAAACTTTTTTGTTTTCATGACGGAGAGTTCTTAACAATATTTATGTTATGAAAGAGTACAAAAAAATATTTTTTCCTTATTTGATCGGATTAAAAAGAAACTTTGGGATTGCTGAATCACAGACAAAAAAAATAAAAAATAAACATATAAAGCAACGGAGCCATCATAGTATTTTTTAATTCCTCCGAAAGGAAGGATGGCAATTTGATTATTTACCCATCTGAGTCTGATAGATTCTATTTTTCTCTTTCTTCAGGAGGGGGGTAAATTTTCTTGTAGAGCCGTATGCACAAAAGATGCCTGTACGGTTGTTCAATTCTATCTTTTTTCTATTCTTTATCTTTCTTTTCTCTTTGCTTTATCCTGCGAGATAGGAGAAGCTTTTTTTTGTTATATCATCAGGGTAATGATGCATGAACCTGCTAGTGGTTTTTATATGGCACAAGTAGGCGAATTTGTCGTGGAAGCGGAAGAACTGCTGAAACTGCGTGAAACCCTCACAAGGGTTTATGCAGAAAGAACGGGCAAACCCTTATGGGTTGTATCCGAAGATATGGAAAGAGATATTTTTATGTCAGCAACAGAAGCCCAAGCTTATGGAATTGTTGATTTTGTAGCGGTTCAAGGAAAATAACATGGATTTCGCGCAAATCTGTGATTTGAGATTTTATCTTAGAATTGAATATTCTATTAAATAGAAGTAATTCACCATCATTCGGTTAGGATCAATCTAAACCAACCCATCATATTATGTATACGATTCAACATGCCAACTATTAAACAACTTATTAGAAATACAAGACAGCCAATTAGAAATGTCACGAAATCCCCCGCTCTTCGGGGGTGCCCTCAGCGTCGAGGAACATGTACTAGGGTGTATGTGCGACTCGTTTAGATCATGAGCTGGCACAAAAGCACGAAAACGACTTTTACAGTATCAATGATCAGTACCGGTGAATGGGATAGGATGGAAAAAGGAACTCCATCCATTATAAAAAAAACTTTACCATATCCCTCTATTGTGTATGAAGTTTATGGTTTCCGTTGGTGTAAATCCAATCACCTGAATTTAAGATGATAAGAAATTCTCCATTGGTAACAAAAGGTTATCCATTAAGCGGAGGAAATCTTATTTAAAAAGCATAAAACATAAAGATTAGGTAGGCCCCCAATCTGGCAAGAACGGACTAAGAGGGTCAGCTACTCAGCAAACTTTCATAATTAAATACCGTTACTGTATAGGTAGATCTGATTGTGAAAGACCTATTACTGGATAATTCATGGGTAGAGCCAAAGCGTGTGAACTATACAAGTTCCCAATAACATCAATTAGTTGATTAAATATTAAATTAAAGTATAAAGTAAAGGCTCCGGTGTATAGAGAAGACCTCACCGTTTAAGAAGTAACCATAGAAACGAAGGAACCCACTATTTCTTTTTTTATTTCTTTTATTTACTATATTTTTGATACCTAGGAAAATACAATTTCTTATTTATGTCTTATTTCGCAGTGAAATACCTAAAAAAATAAAAAATCGTGGTCGGGAAGGTTAGAGTAGCCAAAGCCGTTGGAATTTTTATTTTATACATTGGAAAAATCCGTTTTGTTATTAATAGACTAGGAAGGGGGAAAGAATAACTGAAAGAAAAGCAATCAATTAGTTATTCGTCAAAGTTTCATTTATTCAATGACCAGAATTAAACGGGGATATATAGCTCGGAGACGTAGAACAAAAATTCGTTTATTTGCATCAAGCTTTCGAGGGGCTCATTCAAGGCTTACTAGAACTATTACTCAACAGAAAATAAGAGCTTTAGTTTCGGCTCATCGGGATAGGGATAGGAAAAAGAGAGATTTTCGTCGTTTGTGGATCACTAGGATAAACGCAGTAATTCGCGAAAGGGGAGTATCCTATAGTTATAGTAGATTAATACACGATCTGTACAAGAGACAGTTGCTTCTTAACCGTAAAATACTTGCACAAATAGCTATATCAAATAGGAATTGTCTTTATATGATTTCGAACGAAATCATAAAGGAAGTAGATTGGAAAGAATCCACCAGAATAATTTAAATTGAGTTACCCGGAGAATGAACTCCGGGAGGGTAGAGTAGAAATTAGTATGAGAAAATATGCTAAAGTAGTCAAAATGAATGAACACGTTCAATTCAATAAAAACAGATTTCTTTTTTTCCGATTCATTTTTTTCTTACGACACGATACTCAAATCTAGATTCACTCAAATCTAGATTCTTGTAATTATGATTCAAGTGAAGAAAAAGTAAGCCTATTTATTTCGGGCTTTAAAACCAGTAGTTCTAGCGGTCGACTCGGTTCTTTCAAATTGTTTCTCATTATTGAGAAAAGGTAACAAAGATAAAATACGAGCTTGTTTTATAGCAAGAGTAATTAATCGTTGTTGTTTCAAGGTCAATCTATTCACACGTCTTGATAATATTTTTCCTTGTTCACTAATAAATCGACTAATTAAACTCATGTTTCTATAATCAATTCGATCCCCCGATTGAATCGGGGGCAAACGCCTACGAAAAGATCGCTTGAATTTAA